CTTCTTCTTATTAAGAATTATCCCGAATTTGAGCAGACACTAGATGGGTTTCGTATAAAATTATTTTCAACAAAAAAAGTACGTTCTTTATTTCCAGAACACACACAAGAAAAAATAGATTCAGAAGATCGAATACTAATTTTTAAAATTTTATTCGATGTAGTTATAACGGATCCCAACGACCAAAGAATTAGAAAAAACTCTATTGGAATAAAAGAAATTAGTAAAAAAGTTCCTCGCTGGTCATACAACTCAATTACCGGTTTAGGACAAAAAAAGAAAAACAGGGGCGAAACTGTAGCAGGGGCAATTCGTTCAAGAAAGTTCAAACATGTAGTTATTTTTACTGATAACCAGCCAAAGCAAAATACCTCTACGTATATTAATACAAAATATACTAAGAGTCCTAAGCAAGCAAAGAAAGTGAATTTGACCCATTACTCACAACAATCGGATTTTCGTCGAGGTCTAATCAAAGGCTCCATGCGCGCACAAAGACGTAAAACTATTACTTGGGAACTGTTTCAAGCAAATGTGCATTCCCCGCTTTTTTTGGACAGGCTAGACAAACTTTTTTTTTTTTCTTTTGATATTTCCCAACTGATGAAAGTAATTTTTAAAAATTGGATGTGGAAACAAAAAGACAAAAAACTTTCTGATTCTAAAATTGAAAAGCAAAAAAAAATTGATAACCAAGAGGAGGACAAAAGAGAAAAATACAAAAGAAAAGAAAAAACAGAGATACCCATAGCAGAAATCTGGAATACGTTTTTTTTTGCTCAAGTACTCAGAAGTTTTGTATTATTAACTCAATCGATTCTTAGAAAATATATTATATTACCTTCACTGATAATAGCTAAAAATATTGCTCGCATGCTATTATTTCAAATTCCCGAATGGTCCGAGGATTTAAAGGATTGGAATAGGGAAATGTATGTAAAATGCACCCATAATGGTGTTCAATTATCCGAACGAGAATTTCCGAAAAACTGGTTAACAGAGGGTATTCAGATAAAGATCCTATTTCCTTTTTGCCTGAAACCCTGGCACAAATCTAAGCTACAATTCCCTCATAAAGATGCAATGAAAAAAAAAGGGGGACAAAAAAACAACGATTTTTGTTTTTTAACAGTTTGGGGAATGGAAGCGGAATTGCCTTTTGGTCCTCCCCGAAAAAGACCTTCATTTTTTAAACCCATTTTCAAAGAACTAAAAAAAAAAATTAGACAATTGAAAACAAAGTCTTTAAGAGTTTTAAAAGAAAGAACAAAAATTTTTCAACAAATCGCAAAAGAAACAAAAAGATGGGTCATCAAAAGAATTCTATTACTAAAAGTAAAAGGAAGAGTAAAAGAACTTTCAAAAACAAACCAAATTCCATTATTTAGATTGCGAGAAATAGATGAATTGGGTGAAGATAAAAAAGATTTGATAATGAGTAATCAGATGATTCACGAATCGTCCATTCAAATTCGATCTATGGATTGGACAAATTTAGCACTGCCCGAAAAAAAAATAAAAGATCTGACTAATCGAACAAACATAATAAAAAAAAAAATAGAAAAAATTACAAAAGAAAAGAAAAAAAGACTGCTAACTTACGAAATAAATATTAGTTCGAACAAAACAAGTTATCGTCCTAAAATATTAGGAGCGTCCAAAAAGATTTTGCAAATATTAAAAAAAAGAAATACTCGATTAATTGGTAAATCATATTTTTTTATAAAATTTTTCATTGAAAGGATATACATAAAAATTTTTCTAGCTATTGTCAATATTCCAAGAATCAATGCAATTTTTTTTTTTGAATCACCAAAAAAAATCCAAATTATTGAGAAAAATATCCACAATAATGAAACAAATCAGGAAAGAATTAATAAAACAAGTAAAAATGGAATTCACTTTATTTCGACTATAAAAAAATCACTTTCTAAGGTTAGTAATAAGAATTCAAAGATTTCTTATGATTTCTCTTTTTTCTCACAATCACAAGCATATGTATTTTACAAATTATCACAAACCCAACTTATTCACTTTTATAATTTAAGATTTGTCTTTCAATATGACGGAACATCCCTTTTTCTTAAGAAGGAAATAAAAGATTATTTTAAAAAACAAGGAACATTTCATTACGAATTAAGACATGGATCTTTTTGGAATTTTGAAATGAATCAATGGAAAAACTGGTTAAAGGGGCATTATCAATATCAATCCGATTTATCTCGGATAAGATGGCCTATATTAGTACCACAAAAATGGCGAAATAGAGCCAATCAACACAGTATGGCTCAAAAGAAAGATTTAAACAAAAAGGATTCATATGAAAAAAATAGATTAACTCATTCCGACAAACAAAATTTTTTTGAAGCGAATCCATTACAGAATCAAAAAGATAATTTTAAAAAACACTATAGATATGATCTTTTATCATATAAATCTATTAATTATGAAGATAAGAAAGACTCGTATATTCATAAATCATTATTCCAAGTAAATAATAAAGAAGAAATCTTTTCTAATTCCAACATAAGGGAAGGTAAATTATTTGATATGTTGGGAGGTATCCCTATTAATAATTATCTAGAAGAAGATGATATTATGGATATGGATAAATTTTCGGATAGAAAATATTTTGATTGGAGAATTCTCGATTTTTGTCTTAGAAATAAGGTTGATATTGAAGTCTGGGTTGATATTGGTACCAACAGGAATCAAAATACTAAGATTGGGGCTGAAAAGTATCAAATAATTGATGAAATTTATAAGAAAGTTCTTTTTTATCTTACAATTCATGAAGATGAAGAAATTAAACCATCCAATCAAAAAAAGTTCTTTTTTGATTGGATGGGAATGAATGAAGCAATACTAAGTTGTCCTATATCAAATCTGGAGCTTTGGTTCTTCCGAGAATTAGTGCTATTTTTTAATGCATATAAAAAAAAACCGTGGATCATACCAATCAAATTACTTCTTTTCAGTTTTAATGGAAATGAAAATGGGAATAAAAAAATAACTCGAAAGAAAAAGGAAGATCTTTTTATATCATCGAATCAAAAAAACTCTCTTGAATTATACAATAGAAGTAAAGAAGAAAAAGAACCCCCAGACCAAGGGAATCCTCGATCAGATGCACAAAACCAAGTAAGTCTTGGGTCAGTTCTCTCAAACCAAGAAAAAGATGTTGAAGCAAATTCTTCGGGATCAGACATCAAAAAACGCAGAACGAAAAAACAATACAAGAACAACACAGAAGCAGAACTTTATTTCTTCCTAAAAAAGTATTTGCATTTTCAGTTGAGATGGGATTCTTTTTTAAATCAAAGAATAATAAATAATATCAAGATCTATTGTCTCCTGCTTCGACTGATAAATCCAAGAGAAATTGCTATATCCTCTATTCAAGGGGGAGAAATGGGTCTGGATATTTTGATGATTCATAAGGATTTCACTCTTACAGAATTGGTGAAAAGGGGAATATTTATTATCGAACCGCTTCGTCTGTCTGTAAAAAACGATGGACAGTTTTTTATATATCAAATCGTAGGTATTTCATTGGTTCATAAGAATAAGCGCCAAATTACTAAAAGATACCGAGAAAAAAGCGATGTTCATAAAAAAAAAAATTATGAATCCATTGCAAGACATCAAAGAATGACTGGAAATAGAGACAAAAAGAATTATGATTTGCTTGTTCCTGAAAATATTTTATTCCCTAACCGTCGTAGAGAATTGAGAACTCTGATTTGTTTCAATTGGAAGAATCAAAATGGTATTCAGAGAAATTCCGTATTTTGTAATAACGTAAAAAAGGGGGGTCACGTTTTGGATAAAAGCAAAGATCTTGCTAGAGAGAAAAAGAAACTAATTAAATTAAAGTTCTTTCTTTGGCCCAATTATAGATTAGAAGATTTAGTTTGTATGAATCGCTATTGGTTTAATACCAATAATGGCAGTCGTTTCAGTATGATAAGGATACATATGTATCCACGATTGCAAATTTGTTACTAGTACGTTTTTCTTATCGATCGCGTACCGTACGTACCATACCTGGTATATGAAAACAAAGAGATGGACACATGCCTTGTCTTACATTCCATTATGATACAGGATACCACTTTAAGGACATACGGATTGGTTAGATCTATAAATGAATTAACAGCATTTTTTTTTTTAGGTCTCGCTTTTTCTCTTTTGAAGAAATATACCATCCTTTTTTATCCCTAATCAAATTGAAAATGGGATTGATTGTTGATTGATTTTATCGGAAGTTCATAACGGCTTTAAGATGATTGTGTATATTCAATTCAAATGACTAACATTATTATTACTGATCAGTAAATTTCATATTAAAAGAAAGGGAAAAGAGGATTTCGTTTTATGGTAAAAAATTCATTCATCTCAGTTACTTTTCAAGAAAAAAAAAAAGAAAGCAGCGGGTCTGTTGAATTTCAAGTATTAAGTTTCACTAATAAGATACAAAGACTTACTTCCCATTTGGAATTGCACAGAAAAGACTATTTATCTCAGAGGGGTTTACGGAAAGTTCTGGAAAAACGCCAACGGCTACTTTCTTATTTGTCAAAGAAAAATAGAGTACGTTATAAAGAATTAATTAGTCAGTTGAATATCCGGGAGTCAAAAAATCGTTAATTTGAAAAAAGAATTTTGAATTATTTGATTTATTAGATTTTGAATCTTGATAACTTCTTTTTGTTTTCAACAATTCATGTAAGAATGAATCGAGGAAAAACCTATGAGTATACTAGCTACAGGAAAAGACCTTATGAGAGTAAATATGGGACCTCACCACCCATCAATGCATGGTGTTCTTCGTCTCATCGTTACTCTTGATGGCGAAGATGTTATTGACTGTGAACCGATATTGGGTTATTTACACAGAGGGATGGAAAAAATTGCGGAAAACCGAACAATTATACAATATCTGCCTTATGTAACACGTTGGGATTATTTAGCTACTATGTTCACAGAAGCAATAACTGTAAATGGACCAGAACAGTTGGGAAATATTCAAGTACCTAAAAGGGCCAGCTATATCAGAGTAATTATGTTGGAGTTGAGTCGTATAGCCTCTCATCTGTTATGGCTCGGCCCTTTTATGGCAGATATTGGTGCACAGACTCCCTTCTTCTATATTTTCAGAGAAAGAGAATTAGTATATGATCTATTCGAAGCTGCCACCGGTATGAGAATGATGCATAATTATTTTCGTATCGGAGGGATAGCGGCCGATTTACCCCATGGCTGGATAGAGAAATGTTTGGATTTCTGTGATTATTTTTTAACGGGGGTTGTTGAGTATCAAAAACTTATTACACGAAACCCTGTCTTTTTAGAACGAGTTGAAGGAGTAGGCATTTTTGGTGGAGAAGAAGCAATAAATTGGGGTTTATCAGGACCAATGCTACGAGCGTCTGGAATAGAATGGGATCTTCGTAAAGTGGATCATTATGAGTGTTACGACGAATTTGATTGGGAAGTCCAGTGGCAAAAAGAAGGAGATTCATTAGCTCGTTATTTAGTCCGAATCGGTGAAATGACAGAATCCGTAAAAATTATTCAACAGGCTTTGGAAGGAATTCCGGGGGGGCCCTATGAGAATTTAGAAATCCGATGCTTTGCTAGAGAAAGCGATCCAGAATGGAATGATTTTGAAGATCGATTCATTAGTAAAAAACCTTCTCCTACTTTTGAATTACCGAAACAAGAACTTTATGTGAGAGTCGAAGCCCCAAAAGGAGAATTGGGAATTTTTCTGATAGGAGATCAAAGTAGTTTTCCTTGGCGATGGAAAATTCGCCCACCGGGTTTTATCAATTTGCAAATTCTCCCTCAGTTAGTTAAAAGAATGAAATTGGCGGATATTATGACGATACTAGGTAGTATAGATATCATTATGGGAGAAGTTGATCGTTGAAATGATAGTTGATACAACAGAAGTACAAGATATTCATTCTTTTTCCCGATTGGAATCCTTAAAAGAGCTCTATGGGACCATACGGGTGTTTGCCCCTATTTTGACTCTTGTATTAGGAATCACAATAGGTGTACTAGTAATTGTGTGGTTAGAAAGAGAAATATCTGCAGGAATACAACAACGTATTGGCCCTGAATACGCCAGCCCTTTCGGAATTCTTCAAGCTTTGGCAGATGGAACAAAACTACTTTTCAAAGAGAATCTTCTTCCAGCTAGAGGAAATACTCGTTTCTTCAGTATTGGACCATCTATAGCAGTCATATCAATTCTACTAAGTTATTCAGTAATTCCTTTTAGTTATCACCTTGTTTTAGCTGATCTCAATATTGGTATTTTTTTATGGATTGCCGTTTCAAGTATTGCTCCTATTGGACTTCTTATGTCAGGATATGGATCAAATAATAAATATTCGTTTTTAGGTGGTCTGCGAGCTGCTGCTCAATCGATTAGTTATGAAATACCATTAACTTTATGTGTTTTATCAATATCTCTACGTGCGATTCGCTAAAATATAAGCTTTTCTTTTCCTTCTAGAAAAAAAAAAAAGAAATTTAATGGATATACGCATTTTTTTTTTTATTCTTTATTTATTCTTTAGGTTAATAAAAAAATTAGATAGTTATATATGAGTGAAAGAAAACAACTTCTAAATTCGCAGTAAAAGCGGATTGAGTCTCATTTCCTATGTACAAGAGTTAAGTGAAAGTAAACAAAAGTGGAAGATGCCCTTTACCCCAAGATTAGTTGATTGGTCATCCTAGCTTGAAGCGGGCTCAAAAGTCAACCGTATGGAGTTTTCACTATATGTTTGAATATACATATATTAACGAACGGGGGATTGAAAAAAAAAATGGGTGGATAATAAGGAACACTAAAATACACACAAAGAATTAGTAATGGAGATTATGTAAATTAACGAAAAAGATACGTCTGCATAACATAAAAAGAATACTAATTGGGGCTTTAAGTTGGTAGAAATGATCAGGCAGTACTCCCCACAATTCCGATTCAGAGTATGCTCCTATCCCCCAATTAAAGAAATTACTATCAGGAACGAAATAATCCTTTACTTTTTTGAGGCCCCCTTTTTCTCAGAAAGAAGAAGAGGAACAAAAAAAAATAGAAAAAAAAAATAAAATTACAATAAAAAGAAAAGCGATTTTTTTCTTATTTCTTTCCTATCTTCATAGAAAAAAATTGTGTCATGATTCATGAACTAATGTAATGTCTAATTCTTTTTTTTTCGTAATCGAAAATAAAATGATGGTTCGAAATATCAATAGATATTTCTACAAAGAGTATTTTATTGAAGGATTTATTAAGTTATTACTCACCCCAAAAGAGTTGAAGGATGAGATCAATTCAGAAATGCTTTTTGATTTATTCTTATAGCAGACAGAATTCCATTGGTATAATTGGGGACCTTCCACGAGTCTATCTATGCTATAACCATATCAAGATAACGAATACTTGCCCGGTCCTTACATTTATTTGTGGCCCTGAGGAGCCGTATGAGGTGAAAATCTCATGTACGGTTTTGTAATAGCGATGGGAACAGTAATGTTATCACCGACTATGATTATCTAATAGTTCAAGTACAGTTGATATAGTCGGGGCGCAATCAAAATATGGTTTTTGGGGGTGGAATTTGTGGCGTCAACCTATAGGGTTTATCGTTTTTCTAATTTCTTCCCTAGCAGAATGCGAAAGATTACCTTTTGATTTACCAGAAGCAGAAGAAGAATTAGTAGCAGGCTATCAAACCGAATATTCGGGGATCAAATTTGGTTTATTTTACGTTGCTTCCTATCTAAATTTATTAGTTTCCTCATTATTTGTAACAGTTCTTTACTTGGGCGGTTGGAATCTTTCAATTCCGTACATATTTGTTCCTGAGTTATTTGAAATAAATAAAGCGGATGGAATCTTTGGAACGACAATTGGTATCTTTATTACATTAGCTAAAACTTATTTGTTCTTGTTCATTTCTATCACAACAAGATGGACTTTACCTAGACTAAGAATGGACCAATTATTAAATCTTGGCTGGAAATTTCTTTTACCTATTTCTCTCGGTAATCTATTATTAACAACCTCTTCCCAACTCCTTTCACTGTAAACAAAAAAAGGGGATACTATATTCACGGCTTACCTCAAACATCAAACAAGAGAAAGAAAAAATTTATTCATAGATATTCCCGATATGTTCCCTATGGTAACTGGGTTCATGAATTATGGTCAACAAACAGTACGAGCTGCAAGGTACATTGGTCAAAGTTTCATGATTACCTTATCCCAAGCAAATCGTTTCCCTGTAACTATTCAATATCCTTATGAAAAATTAATAACATCGGAGCGTTTCCGCGGTCGAATCCATTTTGAATTTGATAAATGTATTGCTTGTGAAGTATGTGTTCGTGTATGTCCTATAGATCTGCCTGTTGTTGATTGGAAATTGGAAACGGATATTCGAAAGAAACGATTGCTTAATTACAGTATTGATTTCGGAATTTGTATTTTTTGTGGTAACTGCGTTGAGTATTGTCCAACAAATTGTTTATCAATGACTGAAGAATATGAACTTGCTACTTACGACCGTCACGAATTGAATTACAATCAAATTGCTTTAGGTCGTTTACCAATGTCAGTAATTGACGATTTTACAATTCGAACAGTTTTGAATTCGTCTCAAAGAAAAAACGGGTAAATCTCTTTATTATTGGAAATTACTAGGGTTCCGTGTTGGTATAAAGGAATAAGGTCTTTCTCTTTGTTTGGTACAAATCCCAACTATAGATTGGATTATGAGAAGTACAAATTAATTTGTATTGAAAGTCTGTTAATATATCCACAATTTTTTTCGAAATATAGACTTTCAATTTCCAACTGCCATTTCCAATAAAGAAAAGAACGAAATTGATCCAATAACTGTACCCACATCAATTCACACCTATTAGATTTGAATTGAATTCAATCGGGAATGCCTCATAAAAAAAAATTGCCTGGTCGGTTCAATAAGGTCATGAAAAAACATTTCGATTTATTTATCTCTTATTTTAATATAATGGATTTGGCTGGACCAATACATGATTTTCTTTTAGTTTTTCTAGGATCGGGTCTTATATTAGGAGGTCTGGGAGTGGTATTACTTACCAACCCGATTTATTCTGCCTTTTCATTGGGATTCGTTCTTATTTGTATATCCTTATTCTATATTCTATCAAATTCGCCTTTTGTAGCTGCTGCACAGCTCCTTATTTATGTAGGAGCTGTAAATGTTTTAATCATATTTGCTGTAATGTTCATGAATGGTTCAGACTATTCCAACGATTTTAATTTGAATCTTTGGACTATTGGGGATGGAGTTACTTCTCTGGTTTGTACAAGTATTTTTTTGTCCTTACTCACTACTATTCTAGATACGTCGTGGTACGGGATTATTTGGACTACACGATCCAACCAGATTATAGAGCAAGATTTGATAAGTAATAGTCAACAAATTGGAATTCATTTATCAACCGACTTTTTTCTTCCATTTGAACTCATTTCGATAATTCTTTTAGTTGCTTTGATAGGTGCAATTGCCGTAGCTCGTCAGTAAAAAATCTTTCTAACTAGCAACAGCAATCCAAATTCAACTTTTCTGTGTTATCACATCTATTTGCCTTCAATTCTATTTCAATACTGTTTCATGTATAAATCAAATAGAAGTTTATTGATTCGATCTATTAGCAATATATTCTTTTGTTCTATACTTGTTAGATTATAAGCAATCAAATCACTTGACTTATTGTTCATATTGAAATGAATCGAAATTGGTACGGAGTTGGTCAATGATGCTCGAGCATGTACTTATTTTGAGTGCTTATTTATTTTCTATTGGTATCTATGGATTGATCACGAGCCGAAATATTGTCCGGGCCCTGATGTGTCTTGAACTTATACTAAATGCGGTTAATATAAATTTTGTAACATTTTCCGATTTTTTTGATAGTAGGCAATTAAAAGGAGATATTTTCTCAATTTTTGTTATAGCTATTGCAGCCGCTGAAGCAGCTATCGGATCAGCTATTGTTTCGTCAATTTATCGTAACAGAAAATCGATTCGTATCAATCAATCGACTTTGTTGAATAAATAAAATAGTATTTCAAAATCAGAATATTCATAAATTCGAATTAGCATCTATAATACGTCCTAACCTCGATCATATTGGCGAAAACGTAAAAAATCAAAGTATCTTTGTTCCCTCTTATCAGTTGATCCAGAAATGGATTGATTCCAAAATTCTGGTAAATCGTTGATTGATCTGGTGTTTCAATATATGATTCATTTCCAAAATTACTAGATCGAAAATTTATGAATTCAGAAATTGATAGATTCAATGTCACATTCAGTAAAGATTTATGATACATGTATAGGGTGTACTCAATGTGTCCGAGCATGTCCCACGGATGTATTAGAAATGATACCTTGGGACGGATGTAAAGCTAAACAAATTGCTTCTGCTCCAAGAACGGAGGATTGTGTTGGTTGTAAGAGATGTGAATCCGCCTGTCCAACGGATTTCTTGAGTGTTCGAGTTTATTTATGGCATGAAACAACTCGAAGCATGGGTCTAGCTTATTGATATTGATACGTTCCCAAAAACCCCACTTGAATCTATTTTGAATACATTTTTTTTACTTACTGATTACCGACAAAAACCCGTACTCGAAAAATAAAAAAAAAAATTAAGAATATATATTCTATTTTTCGAGCACGGTTTTGTCTGGTTCGAGTGTATCTTGCCTTTACCACGAACTTTTTTCCTTGGTTAACAATAATTGTAGTTTTTCCGATAGCCACGGGTTTTTTCATTTTCTTTCTCCCTCATAGAGGAAATAAGGTGACTAGGGGGTATACTATATATATATGCGTGCTAGAACTCCTTCTAACAACCTATGCCTTCTGTTATCATTTCAAATTGGACGATCCATTAATACAACTCGCAGAGGATTATAAATGGATCAATTTTTTTGGTTTTTACTGGAGATTGGGAATAGATGGACTTTCCCTAGGACCCATTTTATTGACGGGATTTATCACTACTTTAGCTACGTTAGCGGCTTGGCCAGTTACTCGGAATTCCCGATTATTCTATTTCCTGATGTTAGCAATGTATAGCGGTCAAATAGGATCATTTGCTTCTCGTGACCTTTTACTTTTTTTCATCATGTGGGAATTAGAATTAATTCCTGTTTATCTACTTCTATCAGCATGGGGTGGAAAGAAACGTCTTTATTCAGCTACAAAGTTTATTTTGTACACTGCAGGAGGTTCCGTTTTTCTATTAATAGGAGTTTTGGGTATCGGTTTATATGGTTCCAATGAACCAACATTAAATTTTGAAATATTAGCTAATCAATCGTATCCCGTGGCACTGGAAATACTATTCTATATTGGATTTCTTATTGCTTTTGCTGTCAAATCACCGATTATACCCTTACATACATGGTTACCAGACACCCATGGGGAGGCCCATTACAGTACTTGTATGCTTCTGGCCGGAATCTTATTAAAAATGGGAGCATATGGCTTGGTTCGGATCAATATGGAACTATTACCGCACGCTCATTCTCTATTTTCTCCCTGGTTAATCATAGTAGGTACAATGCAAATAATTTATGCAGCTTTAACATCTCCTGGCCAACGCAATTTAAAAAAAAGAATCGCCTATTCCTCTGTATCTCATATGGGTTTCATAATTATAGGAATTGGCTCGATAACTGATACAGGACTCAGCGGAGCCATTTTACAAATAATTTCTCATGGGTTTATTAGCGCTGCACTTTTTTTCTTAGCAGGAACGAGTTATGATAGAATACGTCATGGTTATCTCGACGAAATGGGCGGACTGGCTATACCAATTCCAAAGATATTCACGCTATTTAGTATCTTATCAATGGCTTCCCTTGCATTACCGGGCATGAGTGGTTTTCTTGCGGAATTGATAGTATTTTTTGGAATAATTACTAGCCAAAAATATTTTTTAATAGCAAAAATACTGATTACTTTTGTAATGGCAATTGGAATGATATTAACTCCTATTTATTCATTATCTATGTTACGGCAAATGTTTTATGGGTACAAGCTATTTAATGGCGTAAACTCTTATTTTTTTGATTCTGGACCACGGGAATTATTTGTTTTGATCTCTATTCTTCTACCCGTACTTGGTATTGGTATTTATCCGGATTTCGTTCTGTCACTATCAGTGGACAAGGTCGAAGCTATTCTATCTAATTTTTTTATAGAGAATTTTCATGAATAAAAAAAGAAAAAAGAAATTGGAATTGTAACCAAACCCCTTTGGCGTTTGTGAGAACCTTTTGAATCAAGTAGTGGAGTGATTCAAAGGGTTCTCGGCGGTTTCCACTCAGTTTCGTTTATATATATGCGCTGTCCTATGTTTGTCTTCATCAGGCCCTTTCTTTTCTTCAATTTGCAATTCAATTAGATGTGAATTGTTAATTAAATGAGCCATAACTATGTAACCCTATTCCTAATAGATTGACCCCGAAATAACATATCCAAATTATAACAAAGCCCATAGAAGCCACAATTGCGGAATTAAAACCTTCCGATTTTTTATTTGTTCGAGTATGGAAATAAATCCCGAATATAGTCCAAGTAATAAATGCCCAAGTTTCCTTTGGATCCCAATTCCAATATGATCCCCATGCCTCATTAGCCCATACTGCGCCTGAAAGAATACCTATGGTTAAAAAGATAAATCCTAGACTAATAATATGATAACTCCAATGATCCAATTGTTGAATCAATTGATACCTGTAATAATTTCTAGCAGAAAAAAAATAAGTATTTAGTAAAACATTGGTTTTTGCATTCATGTATTGTATTTCACCGAAGGAAAATGACTCAGTTACAGTTCCATTTAATAATTTATTGCTTTTACCAAAAATCCTTATCACTTTTCGAAATGTAATGACTAGAAGAGCTGTGGATAATAATGATCCGCATAAAAGAGCTGCATAGCCGAATACCATCATACTTACGTGCATCATTAACCACTGAACTTGTAGAGCGGGCACTAATATTCCGGATTGATGCATTTTGGTTAACAAACACGAAGTTGCAAAGCCTTGGGTAAAAATAGCACTTGGCGCGGTTATTGCGCTTAAATGATTTTTATGTTTTAAAATCCTATGAATAATGGAGAAACTCCATGACAGAAAGATTAATGATTCATATAAATCACTTAATGGGAAATGCCCCGAATAAATCCAACGAATTACTAATAATCCTGTTAGACAGAAAAGGGTAGCTATCATCCCCTTTTCTGATGAATCATATAGTCCTACGATTTCATCGACTAATAAGGTTATTAAATGAATTGTAATTCCAATTGAAATGACCGAAAATGATATATGAGTTAATATATGTTCTAAAGTTGAAAATATCATAAATAAAAAATGAAATTAAAAGTAAAAAGTGAAAGTCTCTCGAGTATACGGAATGGAAATCGGAAATTCAATTCATTATAGGGCTTTTATATATCTTTTAGAAGATGTTATGCCGCCACTCGGATTCGAACCGAGATGCTCTAGCACTGCTTCCTAAGAGCAGCGTGTCTACCGATTTCACCATAGCGGCTTGCTAGAAAGAATAATAACTTATTTTTATTTAATCGTCGAGATTCAAAGAGAAAGTTTCAATGAAATACTTTTTATTTTTAGGAAGCATTCAATTGATGAATAAAAACTTGTTTCAATCTCTATTGAAACAGTCTCTTTTTTATCGTTTTATTTAGTTATTTAAGGTTTCAGTTTTATTTAACTTAACAATAACATATTCTTTTTCTTTTTTATGGATGACGATCACAATTTAAGCATAATATCCAAAAATTCAAAAAATTTTATTTAATTTGCATAACTTTTGTCTTGTGATAATCGTTAGGTTTTTTTCAGTATGAATTTGTCTTAGGGTTTATCAAACCAATTAGGTATTGAGCTATACATATTATATAAAAGAAAAAGAATTTCGATTTCTATTGTCCTACTTCAAAAATTGATTTCTAAATCCGAATTCTAAAAATCGATATTTTTAGATTGATCCTCCCTTTCAAACATAGGATTTTTTTATTACTTATAAATTGCATACTATTCGTATAGAAATTAGAAATACGCCGAAATGGCGAAAGACGCTTTCTCGTTCTCACTTGGAGTGATGATTCAGAAAGTTAAAAAAAAGTATAATTCAAAATTAGTTTCAACAACTCATTGCTTTTGTCTAAAGATTTCAATTTATGCTATAGAATAGCATAAATTGAAATAGAAAAGGAGAAATAGAAAAAAAAAAGAAAAGAAAAAACAAAACCTTTATTATTGTCTTATTTATAAGTGGGTGGGTGATGGGGAAATTAAGAATCCCCATCCCGGGAATGAAAAGCATATTCAAATACAAATAAAGGCAAAACTCTCAATTTTTTATTCTTTTTTTTTTCAAATAAAAAAAAAAAGTACCAATTCAGTAGCCAAATCCATTGGTTCAAAACAGTAGGGAATGGAAATCATTATTTATTACTTACTTTTTCTATTTCTATTTTTTTTGACTTCTATTTTTCTATTCTATATTAAAAAATGGAATCTAAATTCGAAACTAAATTGGCTCGTTTTTAGAGTCAGGTGGATGCGGATTCCAATTATTCCAATGTTTTATTAATTATTTGTCGTACAAAAAACTTTTTGAATTCCCGGTCGAAAGGGATTTCGCTAACGAAAAAGCTTTCAGCGCTGCCCAATATCCCCCTTTTTTCCAAATATTTTTACGAATACGTTTTTTTAATATAGAACTACGTTTTTTTGGAACTGCCATTCAAAAAATAAAAAGTTATTCATTGCAAAAATTGGATGTGAAAGACATCTATTGTTTAAAACAAATCTTTTTTTTTTCAATTCCTATTCCATACAATATCTGAGGCAAAATAATTTGTATTTCGGAGTTATTTGTGATACCTTTCTATCTCTGTCTCTTTTTTGGATGTTACATTTGTACATAAAAAATACATATCGAACAAGCTTAAGAACCCTTACCTACCTAATAAAAAACTGGAATCTTTTTCTTTTTTCTTTTCTAGTAACTTTTTCTTTTTTCTTTTCTAGTAACTAGTAATTGGTTATTAAATGCCATTTATTAGAATAGAACATAATCAATCAGTCCCGAATTAAACTCGTTAATTATTCTGAATAAACAAACAAAAATACTTAGTTCTTTTTTTATTAGGCAAAGTTATGGGACATCCGATGATTGATATCAAAATAAAGTACTTCTTTTTTTTTGTCCAATTTTTTAGTCTTGATATATGTCCATAAATTTTTGTAATAGGGAATAATAATGGAAATTGGAATTTGCTGCTACGTTTTCCTAAAAATCTTACTTAGTATAAACTTAGTATAAAATAATTCGTTATTTTTCACTTTGAAAATTTTTGAAGTAGTTGAGAAAGGTTCAAACTAACTACGAATAGAAAATTCCATTTTAGTTTCAGTTGCTTTTTTAATACTTTAGTAATCTCTTTTAAAAGAGATAAGAACCGGTGAATCAGAAACAATTAATTAAGAATAAAAAAATTATTATTTTTATGGAACATACATATCAATATTCTTGGATCATACCTTTCGTTCCGCTTCCAGTTCCTATGTTAATAGGAGTGGGACTTCTACTTTTTCCAACGGCAACAAAAAATCTTCGCCGTATTTGGGCTTTTCCTAGTATTTTTTTGTTAAGTATAGTTATGATTTTTTCGGTCGATCTATCTATTCAGCAAATAAATAGGAGTTCTATCTATCAATACATATGGTCTTTGACCATCAATAATGATTTTTCTTTCGAGTTCGGACACTTTATTGATCCGCTTACTTCTATTATGTCAATATTAATCACCACAGTTGGAATTCTGGTTCTTTTTTATAGCGACAATTATATGTCTCATGATCAAGGATATTTGAGATTTTTTGCTTATATGAGTTTTTTCAATACTTCAATGTTGGGATTAGTTACAAGTTCGAATTTGATACAAATTTATATTTTTTGGGAATTGGTTGGGATGTGTTCTTATCTATTAATAGGGTTTTGGTTCACACGACCTAGTGCGGCAAGTGCTTGTCAAAAAGCCTTTGTAACTAATCGTGTAGGGGATTTTGGTTTATTATTAGGAATCTTAGGTCTTTATTGGACAACGGGCAGTTTCGAATTTCGGGATTTGTTCGAAATATTCAATAATTTGATTTATAATAAGGAGGTTAACTTTTTATTTGTTACTTTGTGTGCCTTTCTATTATTTGGCGGCGCAGTTGCTAAATCCGCACAATTTCCCCTTCATGTATGGTTACCTGATGCCATGGAGGGTCCTACTCCTATTTCGGCTCTTATCCACGCCGCTACTATGGTAGCAGCGGGAATTTTTCTTGTAGCTCGTCTTCTTCCACTTTTCATAGCGATACCGTACATAATGAATCTAATATCTTTTATAGGTATAATAACAGTATTATTAGGAGCCACTTTAGCTCTTGCTCAAAAAGATATTAAGAAAAGTTTAGCCTATTCTACAATGTCTCAATTGGGTTATATGATGTTAGCTCTAGGTATGGGGTCTTATCGAGCCGCTTTATTTCATTTGATTACTCATGCTTATTCGAAAGCCTTGTTGTTTTTAGGATCCGGATCGATTATTCATTCAATGGAAGCTCTTGTTGGATACGCTCCAGATAAAAGCCAGAATATGGCTCTTATGGGCGGGTTAAGAAAGCACGTGCCAATTACAAAAACTGCTTTTTTATTAGGTACACTTTCTCTTTGTGGTATTCCACCTCTTGCTTGTTTTTGGTCCAAAGATGAAATTCTTAATGATAGTTGGTTATATTCACCGATTTTCGCAATAATTGCTTCTTTCACAGCCGGATTAACTGCATTTTATATGTTTCGGATTTATTTACTTACTTTTGAAGGACATTTAAACGTTCGTTTTCAAAATTACAGTGGCAAAAAAGGAAATTCCTTCTATTCAATATCTCTATGGGGTAAAGAAGAATGGGGTAAAGAAGAGCCAATATCGATTAAAAAAAGTTTTCCTTTAGTTGCTTTATTAAAAATAAATAATAATGAAAGGGAAAGGACTTCTTTTTTTTCGAAGAAAACATACCGAATGGATACTCATGTAACAAAAATGCCTTTTCTTACTATTTTTCCTTTTGGTCCTACAAAGACTTTTTTTTATCCCCATGAATCGGACAATACTATGCTATTCTCTATGCTTATATTAGTCTTATTTCCTTTGTTTGTTGGAGCCATAGGAATTCCCTTTAATCAAGAAGGAAACAATTTGGATATCTTAGCAAAATTGTTAACTCCGTCTATAAATCTTTTACATCAAAATTCAAATCATTTTTTTGATTGGTATGAATTTTTGCCAAATGCAACTTTTTCAGTTAGTATAACGTTTTTTG